CCCCCTGTAATAGTACAGGCTCCCATAGCAATGACATATTTTGGTTCAGGCATTTGCTCATATAATCTCACTAAAGAAGGGGCCATCTTCATTGTTACTGTGCCGGCTGTTAAAATTAAGTCCGCTTGCCTAGGACTCGATCTTGGTACCAATCCATAACGATCAAAGTCGAATCGAGAGCCTATTAATGAAGCAAATTCAATGAAACAACAACTGGTACCGTAGAGAAGTGGCCATAAACTGGAGAGTCTTGACCAATTCGAAAGATCATTCGATGTAGTTGAAATAATTGAATTGGATGTTGTTTGGTCAAGTAATGGAAACTCAATGAAATTCATAACTGTCTCAATGTAATCTTTTCCTTCCTTTTTATTTGTATTGTCTGAATATTCAGTTAAGACCATTCTAATGCTCCTTTTCGCCATGCATAAACTGAACCAACAATTGGGATAAGTACGAAAATTAAAGCTTCTATAAATACAGATATACCCAATACATCGAAACTCATTGCCCATGGATAAAGAAAGACTGTTTCAACATCAAAAACAACAAAAACTAGAGCAAACATGTAATAGCGTATTCGGAATTGTAACCAAGCGTCCCCCATGGGTTCTATACCCGATTCATAACTAGAGAACTTCTCTGGTCCTTTACTAATAGGCGCTAAAACTCCGGAAATAAAAAATGCTAAGATAGGAATAAGGCTTGATATTATCAGAAATACCCAGAAAATATCATATTCGTGAAGCAGAAACATAAATGAACTCCTATTAATGTGGAATAGGCTGAATTATTCCATTCGAATTGGAATTGGCAATTCATACAGAACTTATTAGGCGAAACAAGAACTTATTTTGATCAAATTGTCTAGTTTAGAGTTTATTTGATGTGGGGCATATCTTGTTTAAAGATTTATTCAACAGAATCCCACTTACATTTTTTTTTTTAACTTCTATATTAGATATGATTTTGATGTAGACATAAGATGCTCTTACACAAACAAAACTTTCTCGCTCGGTTTCTTTAATTAAATACTAATACTACTTATACTATATATACTATATAGTTACTATATAGTAATAGTTAAGTAGTATAACTATGTTATAGTTATATAATTATTATAAGTATGTTATATAGTTATATATTAATTATATATTGATATTGATTATATATGAATATGAAATCCATAGTATGAAAGTATAAAATGAAATAATAGTGATATAATGTAATGAAAATGAAAAAATTGCAGTGGTTATAGTGGTTATATAGAGGAAAATGTCTAGGGATTTCTAGTTCTAGTATTATTATATTTTATATTTCATTTCAATTTAAAGTCTTTTTTCTTTTCATCAAAATTCAGGTAGAAAATCATTGCTTCTATTGATTCGATACGAATACGTAAATAGAATATAATGCATCGAACGATCATAATATTTTATCTTCTTTCCTAAGTCCTAGATTGAATTTCTATTTTTCTGAATTGATTCAATTCGCCTTGGGTTGTGAGGAACTTTTACATATAGAAACTAATATCTTTCTATTCTATATTCTATACCAAAAGAATTAGAGTGGAATAATGATTCCATTTCGTACCAATCTCGAGTACGAGTATTATATTAGTATTAAAGAAAGATAGAAAGATCTCGATTTGGAATGAACCAAAAGACTTGTTTTTTTTGTTACGACAATAACACTTAGTAAGACTAAGACTGACCAAAAATAAAAATACAAGACCAAAAAAATAATAGGTTTTAGATCCATGTGACTTAAGATTTTATTTGGTTGGGTTCGGTTGGAGTTTTTAGGCAGCATCGTGCCATGATTTTCCCTTCATAAATATAAATTAACCGATATTGGGGATACCAACAAAAAAGTGTATCACTAACTCTTTGATCATGGACAGGAAAAGAGGAAAAAGTCATATGTAATTCATCCACGAAAATGAATGAAGAAGTCTGTTCATTTTGTCCGAGATTTTACAAATACCGTTTTTTTTTTTTTATTGAAATGAATTATTGTTGTTTTTATTTTTGTCTTCCTATGTACTTACATCAACATGTGGTAATACTTTTATTTCTATGGACCAAGCAACCGGCCAATCCATAAACAAGTACTAATTAGGAAATAAAACCTCTACTAAATGAAAATAGAATGTCTATACTAAAACTAAAATTTTGTAGGGCTATACGGACTCGAACCGTAGACCTTCTCGGTAAAACAGATCAAACTTATTATTATCGAAATGATTCGAACTGTTTCAAAGACCCAACATGCATTTTGTTGCATTGGGCTCTTTCATTAACTGATGTAAAGATCAGTTAGTCCACCATATTTTGTCTTTCTTTTACAGGAAAATAAGAAGATAATGAGATGGCTCCATGTGCTCTGATTCGTTATTTATATTCTTATCTCGGAGCAATACCAAAGTTTTCAAAGAAGGGATACCTTGACTTAGGTCTGCCTCCGGCCTGGATCAACTTAAGTTAAATGGAGTCTCTAC